GACCCAATATCGAATACTGGTGATAATATCAGCAAAAGAACGTTCTCCTGTGCTTCCAGACATGCTAAGCTCCACATATTCTTGTACAGTCAAAGGGGGTCGATTCCGCAAAAGACGAGATCAGTAAAAGGCAATCACTGAAATTAGATCTTTGTAGGACCGTCAATATTGTACCGAGGGCGTCTTTAGAGTATACCGAATCAGTATAGCTACCCTTATTCTGACACAGCAACGCAATTGGAATCAATAGTTGTAATAAATTGTTGAATTGGATCTCAACCCAAATCTTGATCTAGCTAAAAGAATGAGACTTTATGTTTTTTAAATATGGGAAACCAAAATGGAAAAATTGTATTCAAAAATAAGAATTCAAAAAGAGTTTCATTTTTGAATGAAGTTACATGATCTAGTTCGTATTATTAGTTTATGCTCAACCGCTGGGTCGGTAGGAGTCGTGGCATGGCTAGATGTGATAAATGAGAAATTAGTTTCTTTTATATGCCCGCTTATCTTTGTGCGCGGCGTTTATAATGATAGATGAATCAAAAACTTTCAATTGAACTTATTCTTTCTTTTTTACAAAAATCGAAACTTAGGTAAATGCTTTAGAAACATATGTATAAAAAGACCTTATTTCATTTAACCCCTTCATGCTTACTATAACTAGTTATTTTGGTTTTCTACTGGTGTCTTTAACTATAACTTCAGCTCTATTTATTGGTTTGAGCAAGATACGACTTATTTAAAATTTCTCTATTTAAAAGAAACAATTCAGAAAGGAAATCTTTCTGTGAGATTTCATGTATTCTGTAGTTACTTTAGGGGCCAATTGTCAATTCTTGGTTATTGAGATTCACGCCAATTTGGATTAATATTTAGGTATAGATATGATATTACCTCTTTTTTCTCCTTTTCAAAAAAAATAGCAATGATTGAAGTTTTTTTATTTGGAATCGTGTTAGGCCTAATTCCTATTACTTTGGCTGGATTATTCGTAACTGCATATTTACAATACAGGCGTGGTGATCAGTTGGATCTTTGATTAATTTTGCCCTCCTCCTTTCTTTAATCTCTGGGAGGTCAAATTTTAATTACTGTGCAAGTGACTGAATCCATTTCAGTCTAATCCGACCTGCGAAGAAAAAATCACGCTCTGTAGGATTTGAACCTACGACATCGGGTTTTGGAGACCCACGTTCTACCGAACTGAACTAAGAGCGCTTTCTTATCAGAATAAAAAAAGATTTTTTTTTCTAACACGAATCCATTTTTTATGGATATATTCTATAGTTTCATAAAAATGAATGATTCTGTGCAACTCAAATCGATCTCAATTGATTCCTCGTTATTGCTCAAAGGGTCGGTGATAGGTAGGGATGACAGGATTTGAACCCGTGACATTTTGTACCCAAAACAAACGCGCTACCAAGCTGCGCCACATCCCTTCAATTGTTCTACAGTGTCATTGTAGAGAATTCCTGCCTTGTTTTCCATATCCCTATTTCCTCCACCGAAAAACACAATTTATGCCCATTTCGTCTTTTTTATCTTATTTAACATATAATAATAAGAAAACGAAAAGACTTAATTATATATATATACGAAATACAAAATCCCGTATAAAAAAATGAGTATTTTGGGTTACAATAAATAAAAAAGGAGGTTTTTCAATGCGAGATCTAAAAACATATCTCTCGGCGGCCCCAGTATTAAGTACGCTATGGTTCGGGGCTTTAGCAGGCCTATTGATAGAGATTAATCGTTTTTTCCCGGATGCGTTGACATTCCCCTTTTTTTCATTCTAATTATTGACATCGGGGGGGGGATGAATAAAATTCGAGATACAATTAAATATCTATGACTAATTGCCCCCTACCCCCTTTTTCTCTTTTTTATTTTTAGAATAAGGGACGAAAGAGAAAGAATAGAAGTGGATTCGGCGTCTACGAGACTGGGGTTCAAACTCGAATGAAATTCATATTAAAATGAAATTCATATTAATTAAGGGCGTGGGTATAGAGTAGTAAAAGGTGGGTCTAGGACAAGAATACAAAATCTTTAATTGAAATGCCGTCCTTCAAATAGAAATAGAGTTTCTAGATCATTATCTTACTTATTATTTACTATAGGCTTTGCTTTGATTGATTATTAATTTATTGATTTTAGTCTTTTAGAGTTGGATTTCAAGTTAAGTAACTTCTCTTTTTTTCTTCCTTTCGAATCAAATATAGAAGAGTTGAGTAAATCAAAAATCCAAAGGGGGTTGATGGCCAAGAGGAAAGATGCGCGAATAACGGTAATTTTGGAATGTACTAGTTGTATGCGAAATAGTGTTAAGAAGGTACCAACAGGCGTTTCCAGATATATTACTCAAAAGAATCGGCACAATACGCCGAATCGATTAGAATTGAGAAAATTCTGTCCCTATTGTTACAAACATATGATTCATGGGGAAATAAAGAAATAGATCGAACGTCGTATGTCTTATCCCTGAAAAGGGAAAGATGACATTATATAGAACATATTTAAATTAAAATATAAAAGAATCCTATTGGGGGTTAAGATGACAATTAAGAAATAGGATTTTCGGGATAAGAAATAAACTAAACAAACAAACCATGGATAAATCCAAGCGACCTTTTCTTAAAGCCAAGCAATCTTTTCGTAGGCGGTTGCCCCCGATTCAATCGGGGGATCGAATTGATTATAGAAACATGAGTTTAATTAGTCGATTTATTAGTGAACAAGGAAAAATATTATCTAGACGGGTGAATAGGTTGACCTTGAAACAACAACGATTAATTACTATTGCTATAAAACAAGCTCGTATTTTATCTTTGTTACCTTTTCTCAATAATGAGAAACAATTTGAAAGAACCGAGCCGACCGCTAGAGCTGCAGGCCTTAGAACCAGAAATAAATAAGCTTATTATTTGTTCACTTGAATCAGAATTCCAACCCGAACTCAAACGCAAATTGGTGTTTTGTTCGACAAATCCGAGAATCCGGATTTGATTATCGGGTCGTAACAAAAAAACGAATCGAAAAAAAAAAAAGATTTTTTATTGAACGTGTTCATTCATTTTGACTACTTTAACATAAACATATTTTTTCATAGTAATTTGACCCCACCTTCCCGGAGTTCATTCTCCGGGGAACTCCATTTAAATTATTCCAGTGTATTCTTTAACAATCTGCTTCTTTTCTGATTTCGTTGGAAATCATATAAAGACAATTCCGATTTGATATAGCTATTTGAGCTAGTATTTTACGATTAATAACCAACCGTCTATTGTATAGATCATGTATTAATTTACTATAACTATAAGATACCCCCCCTTCTCGAATTACTGCGTTTATGCGAGCGATCCACAAACGACGAAAATTTCTCTTTTGATTGTCCCTATCACGATGAGCCGAAACCAAAGCTCTTATTTTCTGTTGAGTAATAGTTCGAGTAAGTCTTGAATGGGCCCCCAAAAAACTTGATGCAAATAAACGAATTTTTGTTCTACGTCTCCGAGCTATATATCCGCGTTTAATTCTGGTCATTGAATAAATAAAACTTTGACGAATAACTAATCGAGTTCTTTTCTTTCAGTTATCCCTTTCCCCGCCCTGGTCTATTAATAACCAAACGGATTTTTCCAATGTATAAAATAAAAATTCCAATGGCTTCAGCTACTATAACCTTCCCGACCACGATTTTTATTTTTTAGGTATTTGACTGTGAAATACAAAAGAAATAAAAAAATTTTCTTTTGCTAGGTGTCAAAAATAAAGTCAATAAAAAAATATAAATTAAATGGATAAAGAAATCGTGGGTTACATCGTTTCTATGGTTACTTCTTAAACGGTGAGGTCTTCTCTATACACCGGAGCCTTTAAAACAAAACTTTATTTAATCAATGTTTTTGGTAACTTGTATAGTTCACACCACGCTATTTGGCTCTACCCATAAATTATCTAGTAACAGGCCTTTCACAACGAGACCCACCTATACAGTAACGGTATTTAATTCTGAAAGTTAGCCGGATAGCTGACCCTAGTAGTCCGTTCTTGACCGGGCGAGAACTTCATTTTTATGTTTTTTTGAATTTCAATAAAATTTCCTCCGCTTAATGGATAACCACTTGTTACCAATGGAGAATTGGTTATCAACTTAAATTCTTAAATTCAAGTGGTTGGATTTGCAACAACGGAAACCATAAACTTTATCCACAATTAGGGGGATCAATTTGCTTATTTTTAGATAGTGAATGGAGTTCCTTCTTCCATTCTATCCTATTCGCTGGTATTAATCATTTATGCTGGAATTAGCTCATGATCTAAACGAGTCGCACATACACCCTAGTACATGTTCCTCGGCGCTGAGGGCATCCCCCAAGAGCGGGGGATTTCGTGACATTTTGAATTGGCTGTCTTGTATTTCTAATAAGTTGTTTAATAGTTGGCATCTTGAATCATATACCTATAAGGGCTGGTTTAGATTGATCCTAACCGGGATGATTATGAATTTTTCCTATTTAATAGAATAGTAAACTCGGATTTAAAATCTTAAATCATGGAAAAGGCATTTTTTCACCCAACTGCTACAAGATCAACAATTCCATAAGCTTGGGCTTCTGTTGCTGACATAAAAACGTCCCTTTCCATGTCTTCCGATACAACCCATAACGGTTTACCCGTCCTTTGTACATAAACCCTTGTGAGGGTTTCGCGTAGTTTCAACAGTTCTTCCGCTTCCAGGATAAATTCCCCCGTTTGCGCCTCATAAAAAGAACTAGCGGGTTGATGGATCATTACCCTGATGATATAAGGGTTCTTTATCTGGTGTGATGAAATGAAAAGAAAGATAACGAATAATAGGAAAAAAGATAGAATTGAACAACCGTACGGGCATCATCTTTTGTGCATTGCATACGGCTCTACAATCAAATTGACCCTTAACTTTTTATTTTTCTATTCAAGAAAGATAAAAATAGAATCTATCAACCCCAGATGGGTAAATGGTCAAATTGCCACCCTTTCTTTCGGAGGAGTTAAAAAAATACTATGGTGGTTCCGTTGCTTTATATTTTAAAACGTATTCTTTTTTTGTCTTTGATTCAGCAATCCCAAAGTTTCTTTTTGATCCAACCAAAAAAGGGAAAATCTTATTTTTTTCGCACTCTTTTTTTATACCATAAATATTGTTAAGAGCCCGCGAGTATGAAAATAAAAAAGTTTGTGACGCTGAATTGGACTTCCGATAGATAAGAGAAAATCGGAAATACCTTTTATCTCATACTACTCTCTCGATACATAATCGAATGAAAAAAAAAGAATATATAATTTTTTTCATATCGAATTCGAAGTGCCATGCTATTATTACTTAATATTCATATGGCGAAGGCATAGTTTTCTTTTTTCTTTCAAATAAAAAAAACTCATTGGCGCCAAGCGTGAGGGAATGCTAGACGTTTGGTAATTTCTCCTCCAACTAGGATAAAGGATCCCATTGACGCGGCTAATCCCATGCATATTGTATGGACCTCTGGTCCCACAAATTGCATAGTATCATAAATAGCTACTCCAGGTATTACCCACCCGCCCGGAGAGTTTATAAACAAAAACAAATCTTTGGTACCATCCTCGATACTGAGATATACCATAAGACCAATAAGTTGATTCGAGATCTCACTATCAACTTCTTGGCCTAAAAAAAGCAATCTTTCTCGATAAAGTCGGTTGAGTAGGGTAAAATCGTATCCCTTAGGAACCGTACATGCACCTTTTAATGCATACGGTTCAAAAAAATTGCGAAAAAAGAATCAATCAATGGCTAGATTTGAGCCCTCTTTCTTTTTTCTATCTATAACAGGTTTTTCTAACTTAGAACGAAAGAGCTTTTTTTCGATTTTTCAATAAAGACCAATTTTGCCTTCTTTTCTTTCTTTTTTTATAATAGAAAAAGTCAATAAACTTATCGAATTAACTTTTCATTGATATATTGTTTCATCGAGATTCAATCCAAACCGCGATGGTATTTTCTTGTTCCTGAATGGGTCTCTTTAATCTTTTTAGGTTTATGCTCTACTCCGGGTAAAGATCCGCCCGATTTTTATTTGCACATATAGGACAAATCTTCCCATCACCATTTCTTTTTTTATGACTTTACAAATAACAAACAAGAATCTTTTATGATACGCGTAGTAATCATAGATCTATTTATTACCAATTGGGTTTTTTCTAAACGGAGCCTGGATACTTCATTTTTTTAGTCCAACCAAAGCCAAAGCCAACCATAAATTATTATAATTGATAGATAATAGTACTATGAATTCCCCAAAACAATGCATCTAATTGCACTTCACGCTCCAATTTTTTTATGATTCAATTTCTGTTTCTTGGGCGAAACAGAGGATATCTCGGTCGGGGGAGAGAATGGGGAAATCCCATATGACCCAATATATCTGACAAGCCGCACTATACGTCAACCCAAGATGCATCTTCCTCTCCAGGACTTCGGAAAGGTACTTTTGGAACACCAATAGGCATGAAATTAAAGAAAAAAGAACTAAATACTATATTTCACTTTGGTGTGGAAACGTAACAGTATGGTTTTACTGTCTTTATAATATTGGCTCCATCATATTTATTTTATCCATAGATTAGAAAAATTCAGAAAGAAAAAATAAATAAAGGAAACTTTTTACGAATAGGTCTTTCTAATAATAAATAAGGAGGGGCACGGTTACTCATAGAAAATGGTATCGATCCCTCATTGCGTATTGGTACTTATCAAGTATAGAATAAATCTGCTTCTCTTTGTTCCTACGAACAGAATAGAAAAAATATTCATCTAACCCTTGATTATGAAATAATCTTCCGAACAAAGGGTGTCCATAAGATAGTCATAGTATACTTTTACAACGCAATAAAGTTACGTAGTGTTTATTTTTTCTTTGATAAAGGGGTATTTTCCATGGGTTTGCCTTGGTATCGTGTTCATACCGTTGTATTGAATGATCCCGGCCGGTTGCTTTCCGTTCATATAATGCATACAGCTCTGGTTGCTGGTTGGGCGGGCTCGATGGCTCTGTATGAATTAGCTGTTTTTGATCCTTCTGACCCTGTTCTTGATCCGATGTGGAGACAGGGTATGTTCGTTATACCCTTCATGACTCGTTTAGGAATAACCAATTCATGGGGAGGTTGGAGTATTACAGGAGGGACTGTAACGAATCCGGGGGGTTGGAGTTACGAAGGTGTAGCCGGGGCACATATTGTGTTTTCCGGCTTATGCTTTTTGGCAGCTATCTGGCATTGGGTTTATTGGGATCTAGAAATATTTTGTGATGAACGTACAGGAAAACCTTCTTTGGATTTGCCCAAGATCTTTGGAATTCATTTATTTCTCTCCGGGGTGGCTTGCTTTGGTTTTGGTGCATTTCATGTAACGGGCTTGTACGGTCCTGGAATATGGGTGTCTGATCCTTATGGACTGACGGGAAAAGT